AAAATATATTTCAATGCAATTTTTTTTTTGTTTTTCCTTAGTTTAACCAATTTATCATGAAAGGTAAAAAGAGGTAAAGTAACCTTGTGTTGATTGTCGTCTAAATTTAAGTTTTCTTCTTCTGTATGGAAAAAAGGAATAAATAAATCAATCAAATTTCGGGACGCTTCATGAAGCGCTTCTTTCGGAGTTAAACTTCCATTTGTCCATATTTCGAGAAAAAGTATCTCTTGTTTTTCATTTCCATTCCCATAAGAATGAATGCTATGATTTGCTTTTCGAACAGGCATGAATACAGCATCGATAGGATAACTTCTGTCTTGAAAGTTATTTGAACTTTTTATTTTTATACGATATCCGCGATTCCTCTCAATTTGTAATCCAATACAAAAATCAATCGGTTCTGTCAAGCTAGCTATATGTTGTGTATTATCAACGATTTCCACATAAGTCGGTGAGATGATATCTTGAGCTGTTACATACCCAGGACCCTTAATACAAATAGACGCGTCACAAGTTCCGTATAAATTACTTCTCAATACTATTTCTTTCAAATTCATTAAGATTTCATGTACTGATTCTTGAATACCCACTATGGTAGAATATTCGTGTGGTATTTTCTCAGATCTTGCACGTGTAATATATGTTCCTTCTATTTCTCCAAGTAAAGCTCTTCGCATCGCAATGCCTATGGTGTCGGCTTGACCTTTCATAAGTGGAGACAAAAGAAAACGTCCATAAGAAAGGCGCTTACTGTCTGTCCTCGATTCAACACACTTCCACTCTAGTGTCCGAGTAGATATTGTTACTTTCTCTCGAACCATAGTAATATAATATTATTTGGTTGAATTGTTTATTTCTCTTGAAATTTCTTTAATATTGATTCTTTTTTACACGCGTCTTTTTTTAGGGGGTCTACAGCCATTATGTGGCATAGGAGTTACATCCCGTACAAAAGTTAATAGTATGCCGCTTCGACGAATAGCCCGCAATGCTGCATCTCTTCCGAGACCGGGACCCTTTATCATGACCTCTGCTCGTTGCATACCTTGATCGACTACTGTACGAATAGCATTTCCAGCTGCGGTTTGAGCAGCAAAAGGTGTCCCTCTTCTTGTACCCCGAAATCCACAAGTACCGGCAGAAGACCAAGAAACCACTCGACCTCTTACATCTGTAACAGTCACAATGGTATTATTGAAACTTGCTTGAACATGAATAAATCCCTTTGGTATTCTACGTGTATTCTTACGTGAACCAATACGTCCATTCCTACGCGAACCAATTCTTGGTATAGTTTTTGCCATATTTTATCATCTCATAAATATGAGTCATATAGATATATAGATAAATGGATATATCCATTTCTTGTCAAAACGGATCCTTTTTTTATTTGTAGATCGGGTCTTTTAGAAAGTCTTTTTTAGACTATCCTTGTCTTTGTTTATGTCTCGGGTTGGAACAAATTACTATAATTCGTCCCCGCCTACGGATTAGTCGACATTTTTCACAAATTTTACGAACAGAAGCTCTTATTTTCATATTTTTCATACCTTAACCTTAATTTTGAATCGACTTTTTGGAAGAAAATAAGTTTCTTGAAATTTTTAATTTCGAATCGTATTCCCACGAAAAGGAATATTAAAGTTAAAACTAATCGTTCGAATCTTTGTTGCGGAGTCGATAAATAATACGCCCTCTGCTTGAATCATAACGACTCACTTCAATTTTGACTCTATCTCCTGGCAGTATCCGTATAAAACTACGTCGGATCTTTCCTGAAACATAACCTAAAATAAGATCCTCATTATCTAAACGAACCCGGAACATACCATTGGGAAGCGATTCAGTAATTAAACCCTCATGAATCCATTTTTGTTCTTTCATTCCGGGTAAAACCTCCTTAAGGTATTAACTAATGTAGGAGGAACAAGATTATACACTTCGCATTTTTTTTAGTTTTTTTTTTTTTTTCACAACAAATAAGAAGTCTCGTATCCAATGCGGATATAAGAAGTATTACCATATATAACACAAAATTTCTCCGCCTATTCCTTTTAGTCGAGCCTCTCGGTCTGTCATTATACCTTGAGAAGTGGAAAGAATTACAATCCCCATTCCGCCTAAAATTCTAGGAATTCTTTGATAGTTAGAATAGATTAATAAACCAGGCCGGCTGATCCGTTTTAAATTTAAAAGATTTCTATAGGGCCCCTTTCTATTTCGTTTATGTCGCAGGGTTGAAACCAAAAAGTATTTGTCGCCTTCTCGATGTTTCCTCACATTTTCGATAAAACCTTCTCGTAAAAGTATTTTAACAATGTTTTCGGTGATATTAGCAGATGCTATTCGAAGGACTCTTTTTCTATACATATCAGCATTGCGTATAGAGGTTAATATGTCAGCAATAGTGTCCTTACTCATAATGGAGTAAAATTCTTGTTACCCAAAAATTTTGATATAATCAACATGTTTTTTGCTTTTTTTACTTATTTTTTTATTTGTTTATGAATAAAAATTATATTATTAAATTAAAGGTATATGCGTAAAACACAATCTACTAAATTAATTTGAATCTATTTCTTTCTAATACCCTACTATAATAACTATATCATAATCTCATCTTATATTTTAAGACTATTATAATACCTCGGGTGCCAATGAGACTATTTTAGTAAAATTTAAATGCCTCAATTCCCGGGCGATTGCACCAAAAACGCGAGTTCCTTTAGGATTTCCTTCTTGATCAATGACAACTGCGGCATTGTCATCATATCGTATTAGCATACCGTTGTCACGTTTCAGTTCCTTTCGGGTACGTACAATTACAGCTCTGACCACTTCTGATCTTTCTAGGGGCATATTTGGTACTGCTTCTTTAATCACAGCAACAATAACGTCACCAATATAAGCATATCGACGATTACTAGCTCCTATGATTCGAATACACATCAATTCTTGAGCCCCGCTGTTATCCGCTACATTCAAATGTGTCTGAGGTTGAATCATTTTTTATTTGTTGTTTCAATGCAAAAAAAAAAAAAGAAAGAAATATTCTTTGTCAAAAGAAAAAAAAAAGAAACCTTGCCTTTTTCATTCCCAAGCTCTATTTTCTTTAGTTCTACATTCTTATACCAAAATAATAAATTGAGTTTTGATAGGCATTTTGGACGCTGCTATTGAAATTGCCTTTCTGGCTATATTTTCTGCGACTCCGCTCATTTCATAAAGTATTCGATCTGGTTTAACAACAGCTACCCAATATTCAGGAGAGCCCTTACCCGAACCCATACGTGTTTCTGTGGGTCTTACTGTAACCGGTTTGTCGGGAAATATACGTACCCATATTTTTCCACCACGACGTGCATTTCGTGTCATTGCCCGGCGCCCTGCTTCTATTTGTCTAGATGTGATCCAAGCGGGTTCAAGCGCTTGAAGAGCATATTTACCGAAACTAATATGGTTACCTCGATAAGACATTCCCTTCATTCGTCCTCTATGTTGTTTACGGAATCTGGTTCTTTTGGGGTTATAGTTGATGGTTGTTTCTGAATTCCATCTCTACTACAGAACCGGACGTGAGAGTTTCGTCTCATCCAGCTCCTCATGAATAAAAGGATTCAAAAAATTTAATTTGAATTGAAATATGTTTAATGAATAATAGATGAAATTGCGAGATTCTTTGATATTTCATCTAATCTATTAGTCATTTGTATATACTATTTTGGATATATAACTAAACATATTAAATATATATTTCTATTTATTTTTTATTTTTATCAAAAATATTTTTTTTTTTCATTTTATCGTATCGGATTGCTTTAAATCCAAAATTTAGCAATCCAAAAAATAACGTTTTCGCGGGCGAATATTTACTCTAATATCTATTTCAGTTATAAGGTTAGTTCATTACGTCTCAGATCAGAATAGATAAATTATTTCTCGGTTCTTTTCGCCATCCCGACCAATGAATTGTTAGGCTTTGGTTTCAATAAAATCTTCTGCATTCATGGGTTCCATCGTTCCCACCACTTCTTGTTTAATGGTTAGGTCTTAATTCTACAACGGAGCTCTTAATTCAATTTGTTCTTGAGTCAATTTTCTTAGTCTTTATTGGCTCAGGGCTCTTGGTTTTTTTGTTCTATATCTATCATTTAATTATGTATGAATCAGTATTGATGCTTTATTACATTGCCTTTTATGAGATGACTCATAGACCTTACATATTGGAATTCTATATCATCGATATTCTTTTTCTCTCTTTCTCTCATCCCTCTACCCACATCTTTTTTCCATATTCTGGTTCACAACTTAGAATCAGATTTTTTCTTTTTTTAGTTTATGAAAAAGAGATTTCAGTTGCTACAATGATATGAATAATCTATCATATCTTGACTGGTTTGTTGGATTTAGATAATGCGAAGTAATGAGTTGGTTTTTAGTTCTATAGTTATTAGTTTATACTAGGGAGCTTTTTTTTAATCTTATTCCTAAAAAAACCAACGAGTCACACACTAAGCATAGCAATTATATCAAAAATTCAATCGAATTTTTATTCAATCCTATAAAATTAAAGAATTACGGAATTAAGAACTCTTTTTTTATCTTTAATCAAAAAAATGAACGAGTTTCTTATTTTTTGTTGGATTTTGGGGGTAAAAAAAAAGAAAAGTCAAGGAAAGCTTTTTTATTACTCATCTATAAATATCCAAATTTTGATGCCTAATACGCCACAGATAGTTCGAACTGTATAGGCACAATAATCAATTTTAGCTCGAATGGTTTGTAGGGGAACTCTACCTTCTCTGATCCATTCGACACGTGCAATTTCTTTTCCATCAATGCGCCCTGCAATTTGTACTTGAATTCCTTTTATATTTGCTTGTTCGGTTAATTCAATAGCCTTTTTCATTGCTTTGCGAAAAGAAACTCTATTTTTTAATTGTCCGGATATAAATTCTGCAAGAATATTAGGATTTGCATAAGGATTTTCAATTCTT